AGACCAATCACTTCCCGAAAGGATCTTATCCTTTGTATTATTAATATAATCTCGTTTCTTTTTATAATCTAAATAGATTGAATTTATCTAATTCATTTCTATATAGATAGAACAGAGTGTCGATTAAAATAAATGATTTATGAGTATAAATCACGAATCCTAAATGGAAAATCATAAAAGATGGAAAAAGCTTTCGGATCTAGTCATATCATTCCATTATATTGACAATTTCAAAAAACTGCTCATACTATGAGCATAGTATGATGTCGATCAGGCAAATATGCCCCCATCGTCTAGCGGTTCAGGACATCTCTCTTTCAAGGAGGAAGCGGGGATTCGACTTCCCCTGGGGGTAGGGTACTACGAAAGGAAGTTGATCATGGATTATCAATAAACCTAGAATTGATTCTTCCTGGGTCGATGCCCGAGCGGTTAATGGGGACGGACTGTAAATTCGTTGGCAATATGTCTACGCTGGTTCAAATCCAGCTCGGCCCAAAAATTCGCTGATCCGCCATAACATAAAAATAAAACGATATAACCATTTTTTTGTATTTTGTTTTCCAGAAAAGCCAAACAAAAAAAGGAAGAATAAAAAAAGTCCAATTTTATGATCTATCCATCCCTATCGCTATTTGTTTTTTATTTGTTCTATTTATTTGTTCCCATAAATTCTGAACTTTTTAACGATCTAGATTCATATCGGGATCATTAAGTAAAAAGTTTAATGAAAAGAAAGAGTAAAGTAAAGAAAAAAGACCCTTTTTGTTTTCATTTTCAAATTGATTATCGATTGATTTGGCAATAATGAAAGTATTACTAGTAACCAATAATCCGCGTCGCTCTTGCTAAGGTGCATACCCGTACGGATATCAATATATCCCCCGCGCCTTTGTTTGTTACAACACAGCGATTCGAATCTAAAATAGAAATCGAAAATGGCTTAAATGAAATCATAAGAATATCTATGCTGTACACTTTTCTTTATTTCCCTGGGATTGTAGTTCAATTGGTCAGAGCACCGCCCTGTCAAGGCGGAAGCTGCGGGTTCGAGCCCCGTCAGTCCCGACGGATACAAAAAAAAATACATCAATTCATCCCTCCATTTTCTGTGAAAGGAGACACAAATGACAGAATTTGATTCCCAACGATATCCCTTGTTTTATTTATTTTTTTTCCTTTCTATTTTTTTGTTGGGTTTTATTTGTAAACTATTTGTAAACGGTGGAAGTGGAAAAGCAGTCAGATGATACATTATCAGATGATTGTACAAAGAAGGCGGTAGATTATTGAAAAGAAAGAGGGGAAAAGAATATATAAATAAAGGAATTCTTTTGATTGGACCAGGAATCCAATTTTGTATTCGGTGTGGATAAAAGATCTTCCTATGTTATACTATTCTATTCAATTCTCGACGGTGAATCGCTTAGATATTGTTATTCATGATATTGATCCGATCTGATTCGATGTCATTGAAATTGAAATGTAAGTCATTGCATTGAATTTACAAGCGACAAATTTCTCATCTCTATGGGATTAAATCCCGAGTTATTGTGAAGTAAAAAAAACAATGAAATTATGGAAGTAAATATTCTCGCATTTATTGCTACTGCGCTGTTCATTCTAGTTCCTACCGCTTTTTTACTTATAATATACGTAAAAACTGTCAGTCAAAGTGATTAATTTGAATGAAACTTGACTTTTTATCATTATCAAGGATTTAAGAAAAAAAGGATTCCAATTTCACGTCTTAAAATAAAATGAATGGACTAGAATCAGCAGTATCCTATAAAACTCGATAGTATGGTAGAAAAAAATATGAATCTTTCTACCATACTATCTATTATTGTAATGTATAAAGATACAATAGATGAATCTACAATATGTATCTTCATACATGTCGATATCAATTAAATATATGGAATGTACATAGTATCTCAATTTTATTTCTTCGCTTGATCTATTTTATTTGTGTTGATTTCAATCAATCTGAAATAATTGAAGGGCAAGTCTTACGATTTTCTAATTCCTTCATTTCATGGATTTGATTGTTTTGATGGATACCGAGATCCATATTGAAAATAATCAGAGATGCAGGAAAAATGGAATGGAATAGGCATATATTAATTTTTTAATTTAATAAAAAAAGAAAAAAAGGAATCTTTTTTTAACATTCCAAAGAAGTAATTGATTGAGCAGTTGACAGATGATCCAAAGAGTTCTATGGTAACTTTTCTTCGTATTTCGTTTCGAAAAAAGGGGTATACCCTACCCATTTTTACTTTAACCTCTTTTCTTTGATCCATGATATGAAACGAGTCAATAAAGTATAGCATAAATCAAACAAAGTCCTAAAATAATATAATAAAACAAAGGATAAGTGCGCAATATGTAACTACACTAAGGCAAGATCTTATTAAATAAAAGAACTACTTTCTTTTCTCGTTAAACAATAAAGAGGGAAGGAGATAAAAACAAGCAAATACAGAAATAAGGGGGGGTTCCTTGTCCCTCATTGTCCATATAGAACTCTGGTAAGAGCTGTTTTATCGAAATAGAAAATTTAGGATTTTTTTTTTAATAAATTGCCTATCATCCGTATCCTTTTTAGTTTAGTTGCGAAATACGAACATGGGAATTATTGAAATGTTTGTTTGATTTTGATTGAAAAGGTATTATTCATCTATATTATTCATAGAATCCATTACTCCACTAGAATCCAAGAGTTTCGAAATGAAGACTAATAAAACAGTTAAAAAAAGGCTTTGCAAAACGATCTAGAAACCAATTGATACGTTTTGATTCCTCAACCCAATTAGGAGTACCCCTAGAGTCCACTTCTCCCCCATACTACGAGTGAAAGGGAAAATGTAAAGACTACCATTAAAGCAGCCCAAGCAAGACTTACTATATCCATGTGTATTATGTCCCCTGTCTCTATGAATATGAAACAAATATGAAGGAATTTTTCCATTATTGTTCACTAATAATAGTGGAATTACCGGCGCAGAGTCAAAAAGAAAGGGGGTTCAGACACACCGCCGTTGATGAAACACTCCAATAAATCCGCCTCTAACAAGCTCTTATATGATTTCTAGTAAAATCGATTTCTAGTAAAATCCAGAACCATTAAGCACAAGCAAAATACGCAGTAAGACTTTTGGAAGTATCAAAAGAATGTTACTAACACGTAGCAATAATAAAATAAGACTTATTCTTTCTTTTGTTGTCCCTCAGTAAGTAAAAGCCAATTATCCATCCAATCTAATATTGATTGGATGCCGGAACACTCACATCAGTCTGTATACAAAGTATCTTCCAACCCTTCTACAACCATTAATTAGGTAATTAGACACTCCCGCTATCCAATCTAATTCAGGACTCCGCTAGTAGACACTCCACTACTAATGGAGTGCCTACTATATCAATCAAGATTTACTGATTCCCTTCCACTTCTCTAGGTTTTCCTTGAATACTAGACGTAAGGATTTACAACACTTTAGAAAACAAAACCTTCGGAAGTTTAGAATCAAGAAAGTATCAAGAGTCCTTTTCTTACACTTGTTTTTGCTGGAGAAAATTTGTCGAGTTATATTAGCAAATACAGAATAGAGGATTTCGAGTTTTTTGTTGATCAGGCGACACCCGGATTTGAACTGGGGAATAAGGGATTTGCAGTCCCCCGCCTTACCGCTCGGCCATGTCGCCAAAAAGCTACAAACAAAAAAATGAGAGTAGCCCCCTTTATTTTATTATTGTACTTTCTGTGTTGAATTCCCTTTTTTCGTTAATCCCTTGCCTAAAAGAAATTCCTCCTTTTTTATTTTTAGATTGGATCCATACCTTCGATTGGTTATAGTATCTCAAGACACACAATATCTAAAAACTTTCCCTTTACTTTTTTTCTTTTCTATTGAAAAAGAAAATGTGGATTCTCATTCTCATCTACAAAAGTCAAAATTCAGGACAAATTGGAACCTTTAACTATTGAATGCAAATTTATGGACGATTCTTTTTCACTTGTCTTTCTCTAATGATATAAGAAAATCAAAATGGATACGTAACTAATCCGTATTGATTTTTTTTCAATAAAAAAAACTTTCTTAATTTCAATTATAATATAACAGCAATTATGAGTCTATGTAAACCCCAGAACATAAGTTAGATATGATGTCCATAGGGAATCAGCAAAAAATTATCGTGTTTCCATTTTTCATTGAATAGATTAAAGAAAAAAATAGAATTTTTGATAGAGCACGCCATGTGTTGTCTCCACTAGAGAGTTAGAATGGAATAAAAAGAAAAGAGGAGAAAGACATATATAAATAGAAATGCTATATCTGCACATGTTTAATAAATACAAGCCCTCTTTTCGTACGCACTTCAGTCATATTCTAAATATTCTACTAAAAAACCAAAAAGTGGTTAAAAACTTCTCTCTTCTCTGCGAATCATTTTTTGAACAATAGAATCTATGAAAAATTTAAGTGCTAGAAAAATAAACTCTCTCTCTCTATATATATATTATGATTATTTTGTCTTTATCTCAACGAACAGATCAAATCAGGAATTCATTTCATTTTTCCGGTATTCAATCGGATTGGAATATGTAATATCATAATAATGGTAGAAATTGAATTATTTTTTTTTTGATATTCTATACAAAACTCCATAAAGCTAAATGGCATTTATCAATTCTTTTCCATTTGTATCTGTTTGTTATAAATATAAATTCAAATTTGAGTATAATCTTTCTTCTTCCGTTCATACGCATTTCATATTTCATACATTCCATATATATTATATGGTATATGGAGCTGGATAAAATTTCATGTGATTCAGTAAACAGAATAGAAATTCAATTCCATCATTATTAGATCGATTCATATGATTCGATGAAGAATGAGAAAAGAATGGGATTTTTTTGAGAAATGGGAAATTCAAAATGCTCGGGGATAAAAATGGGGAAATGTCTACAATACCTGGGTTGAATCAGATAC